AGTTTTTTTATTTGGAATCGTGTTAGGCCTAATTCCTATTACTTTGGCTGGATTATTCGTAACTGCATATTTACAATACAGGCGTGGTGATCAGTTGGATCTTTGATTAATTTTTGCCCCTCCTTTCTTTAATCCCCGGGAGGTCAAATTAGAATTACAGTGCAAGTGACTGAATCCATTTCAGTCTAATCCGACTTGCGAAGAAAAAATCACGCTCTGTAGGATTTGAACCTACGACATCGGGTTTTGGAGACCCGCGTTCTACCGAACTAAACTAAGAGCGCTTTCTTATCAGAATAAAAAAGACTATAAAAAAGAATTGTTTTTCTAACACGAATCCATTTTGTATGGATATATTCTATAGTTTCATAAAAATAAATGATTCTGTGCAACTCGAATCGATCTCAATTGATTCCTCGTTACTGCTCAAAGGGTTAGTGATAGGTAGGGATGACAGGATTTGAACCCGTGACATTTTGTACCCAAAACAAACGCGCTACCAAGCTGCGCCACATCCCTTCAATTGTTCTACAGTGTCATTGTAGAGAATTCCTGCCTTGTTTTCCATATTCCTATTTCCTCCGTCGAAAAACACAATTTATGCCCATTTCGTCTTTTTGATCTTATTTAACATATAATAATAAGAAAACGAAAAGACTTAATTATATATATATATATACGAAATACAAAATCCCGTATAAAAAAACGAGTATTTTTGGTTACAATAAATAAAAAAGGAGATTTTTCAATGCGAGATCTAAAAACATATCTCTCGGTAGCCCCAGTATTAAGTACGCTATGGTTCGGGGCTTTAGCAGGCCTATTGATAGAGATTAATCGTTTTTTCCCGGATGCGCTGACATTCCCCTTTTTTTCATTCTAATTATTGACATCGGGGGGGGGTGAAGAAAATTCGAGATACAATTTAATATCTATGACTAATTGCCCCTCCCCCCCTTTTTTTCTTTTTTATTTTTAGAATAAGGGACGAAAGAGAAAGAATAGAAGTGGATTCGGCGTCTGCGAGACTGGGGTTCAAACTCGAATTAAATTCATATTAATTAATAAGGGCGTGGGTATAGAGTAGTAAAAGGTGGGTCTAAGGCAAGAATACAAAATCTTTAATTGAAATGCCGTCCTTCAAATAGAAATAGAGTTTCTAGATCATTATCTTACTTATTATTTACTACGACTTTGCTTTGATTGATTATTAATTTATTGATTTTAGTCTTTTAGAGTTGGATTTCAAGTTAAGTCACTTCTCTTTTTTTCTTCCTTTCGAATCAAAATAGAAGAGTTGATTAAATCAAAAATCCAAAGGAGGTTCATGGCCAAGAGGAAAGATGCGCGAATAACGGTAATTTTGGAATGTACTAGTTGTATGCGAAATAGTGTTAAGAAGGGACCAACAGGCGTTTCCAGATATATTACTCAAAAGAATCGGCACAATACGCCGAATCGATTAGAATTGAGAAAATTCTGTTCCTATTGTTACAAACATATGATTCATGGGGAAATAAAGAAATAGATCGAACGGCGTATGTCTTATCCCTGAAAAGGGAACGATGACATTATATAGAACATATTAAAATAAAAATATAAAAGAATCCTATTAGGGGTTAAGATGACAATTAAGAAATAGCATTTTCGGGATAAGAAATAAACTAAACAAACAAACCATGGATAAATCCAAGCGACCTTTTCTTAAATCCAAGCAATCTTTTCGTAGGCGGTTGCCCCCGATTGAATCGGGGGATCGAATTGATTATAGAAACATGAGTTTAATTAGTCGATTTATTAGTGAACAAGGAAAAATATTATCTAGACGGGTGAATAGGTTGACCTTGAAACAACAACGATTAATTACTATTGCTATAAAACAAGCTCGTATTTTATCTTTGTTACCTTTTCTCAATAATGAGAAACAATTTGAAAGAACCGAGCCGACCGCTAGGGCTGCAGGCCTTAGAACCAGAAATAAATAAGCTTATTATTTGTTCACTTGAATCAGAATCCCAACCCGAACTCAAACGCCAATTGGTGTTTTGTTCGATAAATCCGAGAATCCATATTTGATTATCGGGTCGTAACAAAAAAACGAATCGAAAAAAGATTTTTTATTCAACGTGTTCATTCATTTTGACTACTTTAACATATTTTTTCATAGTAATCTGACCCCACCTGCCCGGAGTTCATTCTCCGGGGAACTCCATGAAAATTATTCCAGTGTATTCTTTAACAATCGGCTTCTTTTCTGATTTCGTTGGAAATCATATAAAGACAATTCCGATTTGATATAGCTAGTTGAGCTAGTATTTTACGATTAATAACCAACCGTCTATTGTATAGATCATGTATTAATTTACTATAACTATAAGATACCCCCCCTTCTCGAATTACTGCGTTTATGCGAGCGATCCACAAACGACGAAAATTTCTCTTTTGATTGTCCCTATCGCGATGAGCGGAAACCAAAGCTCTTATTTTCTGTTGAGTAATAGTTCGAGTAAGTCTTGAATGGGCCCCAAAAAAACTTGATGCAAATAAACGAATTTTTGTTCTACGTCTCCGAGCTATATATCCGCGTTTAATTCTGGTCATTGAATAAATAAAACTTTGCCGAATAACTAATCGATTTCTTTTCTTTCAGTTATCCTTTCTGGTCTATTAATAACCAAACGGATTTTTCCAATGTATAAAATAAAAATTCCAATGGCTTCAGCTACTATAACCTTCCCGACCACGATTTTTTTTTTAGGTATTTAACTGTGAAATACAAAAGAAATAATAATTTTTTTTTACTAGGTGTCAAAAATAAAGTCAATAAAAAAATATAAATTAAATGGATAAAGAAATCGTGGGTTACATCGTTTCTATGGTTACTTCTTAAACGGTGAGGTCTTCTCTATACACCGGAGCCTTTCTTTAAAACAAAACTTCATTTAATCAATGTTTTTGGTAACTTGTATAGTTCACACCACGCTATTTGGCTCTACCCATAAATTATCCAGTAACAGGCCTTTCACAACGAGACCCACTTATACAGTAACGGTATTTAATTCTGAAAGTTAGCCGGATAGCTGACCCTCGTAGTCCGTTCTTGATTCTTGACCGGGCGAGAACTTCATTTTTTTGTTTTTTTGAATTTCAATAAGATTTCCTCCGCTTAATGGATAACCACTTGTTACCAATGGAGAGTCGGTTATCATCTTAAATTCTTAAATTCAAGTGGTTGGGTTTGCAACAACGGAAACCATAAACTTTATCCACAATTAGGGGGATCAATTTGCTTATTTTTAGATAGTGAATGGAGTTCCTTCTTCCATTCTATCCTATTCGCTGGTATTAATCATTTATGCTAGAATCAGTTCATGATCTAAACGAGTCGCACATACACCCTAGTACATGTTCCTCGTCGCTGAGGGCATCCCCCAAGAGCGGGGGATTTCGTGACATTTTGAATTGGCTGTCTTGTATTTCTAATAAGTTGTTTAATAGTTGGCATGTTGAATCATATACCTATAGGGCTGGTTTAGATTGATCCTAACCGGGATGATTATGCATTTTTCCTATTTATATAGAATAGTAAACTCGGATTTAAAATCTTAAATCATGGATTTGCACAAAAGACATTTTTTTCACCCAACTGCTACGAGATCAACAATTCCATAAGCTTTGGCTTCTGTTGCTGACATAAAAACGTCCCTTTCCATGTCTTCCGATACAACCCATAACGGTTTACCCGTCCTTTGTACATAAACCCTTGTGAGGGTTTCTCGTAGTTTCAACAGTTCTTCCGCTTCCAGGATAAATTCGCCCGTTTGCGCCTCATAAAAAGAACTAGCGGGTTGATGGATCATTACCCTGATGATATAAGGGTTCTCTATCTGGTGTGATGAAACGAAAAGAAAGATAGCGAATAATAGTAAAAAAGATAGAATTGAACAACCGTACGGGCATCATCTTTTGTGCATTGCATACGGCTCTACAATCAAATTGACCCTTAACTTTACTTTTTATTTTTCTATTCTTTACTTTTCTATTCAAGAAAGATCAAAATAGAATCTATCAACCCCAGATGGGTAAATGGTCAAATTGCCACCCTTTCTTTCGGAGGAGTTAAAAAAAATACTATGGTGGTTCCGTTGCTTTATATTTTAAAACGTATTTTTTTGTCTTTGATTCAGCAATCCCAAAGTTTCTTTTTGATCCAACCAAAAAAGGAAAATCTTATTTTTTTCGCACTCTTTTTTTATACCATAAATATTGTTAAGAGCCCGCGAGTATGAAAATAAAAAAGTTTGTGACGCTGAATTGGACTTCCGATAGATAAGATAAAATCGGAAATACCTTTTATCTCATACTACTCTCTCGATACATAATCGAATGAAAAAAAAGAATATATAATTTTTTTCATATCGAATTCGAAGTGCCATGCTATTATTACTTAATATTCATATGGCGAAGGCATAGTTTTCTTTTTTCTTTCAAATAAAAAAACCTCATTGGCGCCAAGCGTGAGGGAATGCTAGACGTTTGGTAATTTCTCCTCCAACTAGGATAAAGGATCCCATTGACGCGGCTAATCCCATGCATATTGTATGGACCTCTGGTCCCACAAATTGCATAGTATCATAAATAGCTACTCCAGGTATTACCCACCCGCCCGGAGAGTTTATAAACAAAAACAAATCTTTGGTGCCATCCTCGATACTGAGATATACCATAAGACCAATAAGTTGATTCGAGATCTCACTATCAACTTCTTGGCCTAAAAAAAGCAATCTTTCTCGATAAAGTCGGTTGAGTAGGGTAAAATTGTATCCCTTAGGAACCGTACATGCACCTTTTAATGCATACGGTTCAAAAAAATTGCGAAAAAAGAATTAATCAATGGCTAGATTTGAGCCCCCTTTCTTTTTTCTATCTATACCAGGTTTTTCTAACTTAGAACGAAAGAGCTTTTTTCGATTTTTCAATAAAGACCGGTTTTACCTTCTTTTCTTTCTTTTTTTATAATAGAAAAAGTCAATAAACTTATCGAATTAACTTTTCATTGATATATTATTTCATCGAGATTTAATCCAAACCGCGATAGTATTTTCTTGTTCCTGAATGGGTCTCTTTAATCTTTTTAGGTTTATGCTCTACTCCGGGTAAAGATCCGCCCGATTTTTATTTGCACATATAGGACAAATCTTCCCATCACCATTTCTTTTTTTATGACTTTACAAATAACAAACAAGAATCTTTTATGATACGCGTAGTAATCATAGATCTATTTATTACCAATTGGGTTTTTTCTAAACGGAGCCTGGATACTTCATTTTTTTAGTCCAACCAAAGCCAACCATAAATTATTATAATTGATAGATAATAGTACTATGAATTCCCCAAAACAATGCATCTAATTGCACTTCACGCTCCAATTTTTTTATGATTCAATTTCTATTTCGTGGGCGAAACGGAGGATATCTCGGTCGGGGGAGAGAACGGGGAAATCCCATATGACCCAATATATCTGACAAGCCGCACTATACGTCAACCCAAGATGCATCTTCCTCTCCAGGACTTCGGAAAGGTACTTTTGGAACACCAATAGGCATGAAATTAAAGAAAAAAGAACTAAATACTATATTTCACTTTGGTGTGGAAACGTAACAGTATGGTTTTACTGTCTTTATAATATTGGCTCCATCATATTTATTTTATCCATAATAAAAAATAAATAAAGGAAACTTTTTACGAATAGGTCTTTCTAATAATAAATAAGGAGGGGCGCATTTACTCATAGAAAATGGCATCGATCCCCCATTGCGTATTGGTACTTATCGAGTATAGAATAAATCTGCTTCTCTTTGTTCCTACGAACAGAATAGAAAAAATATTCATCTAACCCTTGATTATGAAATAATCTTCCAAACAAAAGGTGTCCATAAGATAGTCATAGTATACTTTTACAACGCAATAAAGTTACGTAGTGTTTATTTTTTCTTTGATAAAGGGGTATTTTCCATGGGTTTGCCTTGGTATCGTGTTCATACCGTTGTATTGAATGATCCCGGCCGGTTGCTTTCCGTTCATATAATGCATACAGCTCTGGTTGCTGGTTGGGCGGGCTCGATGGCTCTGTATGAATTAGCTGTTTTTGATCCTTCTGACCCTGTTCTTGATCCGATGTGGAGACAGGGTATGTTCGTTATACCCTTCATGACTCGTTTAGGAATAACCAATTCGTGGGGAGGTTGGAGTATTACAGGGGGGGCTGTAACGAATCCGGGGGTTTGGAGTTACGAAGGTGTAGCCGGTGCACATATTGTGTTTTCCGGCTTATGCTTTTTGGCAGCTATCTGGCATTGGGTTTATTGGGATCTAGAAATATTTTGTGATGAACGTACAGGAAAACCTTCTTTGGATTTGCCCAAGATCTTTGGAATTCATTTATTTCTCTCCGGGGTGGCTTGCTTTGGTTTTGGTGCATTTCATGTAACAGGCTTGTACGGTCCTGGAATATGGGTGTCTGATCCTTATGGACTGACGGGAAAAGTACAACCTGTAAATCCGTCGTGGGGCGTGGAAGGTTTTGATCCTTTTGTTCCGGGAGGAATAGCCTCTCATCACATTGCAGCAGGTACATTGGGCATATTAGCAGGTTTATTCCATCTTAGCGTCCGCCCGCCACAACGCCTATACAAAGGGTTGCGTATGGGAAATATTGAAACCGTACTCTCTAGTAGTATCGCAGCTGTCTTTTTTGCGGCTTTTGTTGTTGCTGGAACTATGTGGTATGGTTCAGCAACGACCCCTATCGAATTATTTGGTCCCACTCGTTATCAATGGGATCAGGGTTACTTCCAGCAAGAGATATATCGAAGAGTTAGCGCCGGGCTAGCAGAAAATAAAAGTTTCTCAGAAGTCTGGTCGAAAATTCCCGAAAAATTAGCTTTTTATGATTATATTGGTAATAATCCAGCAAAAGGGGGGTTATTCAGGGCAGGCTCAATGGATAACGGAGATGGAATAGCGGTTGGGTGGTTAGGACACCCCATCTTTAGGGATAAAGAAGGGCGTGAGCTTTTTGTACGTCGTATGCCTACGTTTTTTGAAACATTCCCGGTCGTTTTGGTCGACGGCGATGGAATTGTTAGAGCTGATGTTCCTTTTCGAAGGGCAGAATCGAAGTATAGTGTTGAACAAGTAGGTGTAACCGTTGAGTTCTACGGTGGCGAACTCAATGGAGTCAGTTATGGTGAGCCCGCTACTGTGAAAAAATATGCTAGACGCGCTCAATTAGGTGAAATTTTTGAATTAGATCGCGCAACTTTGAAATCGGATGGTGTTTTTCGTAGCAGTCCAAGGGGTTGGTTTACTTTTGGGCATGCTTCGTTTGCTTTGCTCTTCTTCTTCGGACACATTTGGCATGGTGCTAGAACCTTGTTCAGAGATGTTTTTGCCGGTATTGACCCAGATTTGGATGCTCAAGTAGAGTTTGGAGCATTCCAAAAACTTGGGGATCCAACTACAAGAAAACAGGCAGTCTGATACAAGACCGCCGCTTTGGCATTTTTCATCTCTATTTTCTTTTTTAAGGGAATTTTACATAGAATTAGAGTACTTTGAATCGTTGTTTTTTGACTCTTGCTCGTTCGAGATGATTTCCAAAATGCAAAAAACAAACAGGTTAGGGAAGTTATAATTGTAAACCGTAATCGGATTTATGGAAGCATTGGTTTATACATTTCTTTTAGTTTCGACTCTAGGGATAATTTTTTTCGCTATCTTTTTTCGAGAACCACCTAAAGTTCCAACTAAGAAATGATTTTTCATGATCTCAATTGAAGTAACGAGCCTCCCCTATTGTGGGAAGGCTCGTTACTTGAACTAGTCCCCGTGTTCCTCGAACGGATCTCTTAGTTGTTCAGAAGGTTGCCCAAAAGCGCTATATAAGGCGTACCCGGTAAAACTTACAAGTAAACCAGATATAAAGATGGCGACTAGAGTTGCTGTTTCCATTATGATTATATAATTTCAAGATCCCAATGGATCTATCATAAGATCGTTTATTTACAACGGAAGGGTATACAAAGTCAACAGATCTCAATGAATACAATAGGATTTATGGCTACACAAACTGTTGAGAACAGTTCTAAATCGGGCCCAAGACAAACTACTGTCGGGAGTTTATTAAAACCATTGAATTCGGAATATGGGAAAGTAGCTCCTGGGTGGGGAACGACTCCTTTGATGGGTATCGCAATGGCTCTATTTGCGGTATTTCTATCTATTATTTTGGAGATTTATAATTCGTCCGTCTTGTTGGATGGAATTTCAATGAATTAAATCTATAAGAACCAAAAAGTCCTAGCTTTTGAATAAAAAACCAATCGGTTATAACTGGGATTTCTGGCCTATTCTATTTTGGTAGTTCGATCGTGGAATTTATTTCTTTCTGTATTTCCGGAATATGAGTGTGTGACTTGTTAGAATTGATTCTATTGATAGTAACAGAAAATAAGTCTGCGACCTTGATAGAGATGGTTCGACTTCGTCGGATATTTATTCGAGTATCTGTAACACGAACGATATGAACTAGATTAAGAACAGTTTGAACTATGATTCATATTTGACCTCGCGCCCGGACTCCAAAAAAATTTCAAACTGTTTGAAAAAAAGAAAAATCTTTCTTTTTTTAGTCATTTTATCTAATTCATGGAATATTTGATGATCCGATGGTTCTTACTCAGGGAATCCTTGGCTTAACTTATGATTTTTTATTGAATCATCGTGGTTCTAGTATGAATCTGAGGTTTTAATCGATTCATAGGGTCTTAACAAGAGAATTCCTATCAATTCAATAATAATAAAGAAAGGAAAAAAGACACATTAGATACAAAAATAAATTAAAGAAAAAGAAATAGGTAAAGAGAGGATTCAAGAGGCCTGTAAGGATCAACATAAAGACCATCGAGCCAACTTGATATTTTGGTATTATCACCACAAAGAAGAGCTTTCGGGTTTTTTCTTCTTTCGTACATTTAGAGAAGATTGAATCGGAGATTAAGAAGTTTCAAACTTTCTATTACATATCCGATTAGTATTTTTATTTGGGTGTTTTTGCTTGAGCTGTACGAGATGAAAGTTTCATATATGGCTCTAAGAGGGGGATTTTAACCTATCTCAATAAAGTCTATGATTGGTTCGAAGAACGTCTCGAGATTCAGGCAATTGCGGATGATATAACTAGTAAATATGTTCCCCCCCATGTCAATATATTTTATTGTTTAGGCGGAATTACGCTTACTTGTTTTTTAGTACAAGTAGCTACGGGGTTTGCTATGACTTTTTACTATCGTCCAACCGTTACTGAAGCTTTTGCCTCTGTTCAATACATAATGACGGAAGCTAACTTTGGTTGGTTAATCCGATCAGTTCATCGATGGTCAGCAAGTATGATGGTCCTAATGATGATTCTACATGTTTTTCGTGTGTATCTCACCGGTGGGTTTAAAAAACCTCGTGAATTAACTTGGGTTACAGGCGTGGTTTTGGCAGTATTGACCGCATCTTTTGGCGTAACTGGTTATTCCTTACCTCGGGACCAAATCGGCTATTGGGCGGTAAAAATTGTAACAGGTGTGCCTGAGGCTATTCCTGGAATAGGATCGCCTTTGGTAGAATTATTGCGCGGAAGTGCTAGTGTGGGACAATCCACCTTGACCCGTTTTTATAGTTTACACACTTTTGTATTGCCGCTTCTTACTGCTGTATTTATGTTAATGCACTTTCCAATGATACGTAAACAGGGTATTTCTGGTCCTTTATAGATATTTTATAGATATTTGTAATCAATGATTTATCACTTAGAGGAGGAATAATAGGATTTTATTGCTACAAGTATGGATTATTGAAACTAATAAAACATGGTTTTGGATATTTCCCTTCAACTAATCGTGCCAAATAAATAATATTGTGAGGTTGCGGGGAATTTTCCGAAGAGAAA